CATCCCTCCTGTAATAGTACAGGCTCCCATAGCAATGACATATTTTGGTTCAGGCATTTGCTCATATAATCTTACTAAAGAAGGAGCCATTTTCATTGTTACTGTTCCAGCTGTTAAAATTAGGTCCGCTTGCCTAGGACTCGACCTTGGTACTAATCCATAACGATCAAAGTCGAATCGTGAGCCTATTAATGAAGCAAATTCAATGAAACAACAACTGGTACCATAGAGAAGAGGCCATAAACTGGAAAGTCTTGACCAATTCGAAAGATCATTCGATGTAGTTGAAATAACTGAATTAGTGGATGTTTGGTCAAGTAATGGAAAATCAATCAAATTCATAACTGTCTCAATGTAATCTTTTCCTTCTTTTTGATTTTTTTGATTGTCTGAATATTCAGCTAAGACCATTCCAATGCTCCTTTTCGCCATGCATAAACTGAACCAACAATTAGGATAAGCACGAAAATTAAAGCTTCTATAAATACGGATACACCCAATACATCGAAACTCATTGCCCATGGATAAAGAAAGACCGTTTCAACATCAAAAACAACAAAAACTAGAGCAAACATGTAATAGCGGATTCGGAATTGTACCCAAGCGTCTCCCATGGGTTCTATACCTGATTCATAACTAGAGAGCTTCTCTGGTCCTTCACTAATCGGAGCTAAAACTCCGGAAATTACAAATGCCAAGATAGGAATAGCACCCGATATTATTAGAAATGCCCAGAAAATATCATATTCGTGAAGCAGAAACATAAATATACTCCTATTAATGTGGAATAGGCTGAATTATTCGATTTGAATTGAAATTGTCAATTCATCCAGAACTTATTAGGCGAAAAAAGAAAATTTTTTGATCAAACCCGCATAGTTTAGAGTTTGTTTTCTATAGGGCATGTCTTGTTTAAAGATTCATACAACGGAACCCCACTTATATTTATTTTGCATTTCGATTCCATTTACATATAGTGTAGATATAGGATGCTCTTACACAAACAAAACTCTCTTACTTTGTCTCGGTTTCTCCCTAAAAACAAAATATAGTAAAGTAATTAAATACAAATACTAAAATAGTATATAAATATACTATAACTATAATAGTAATAAATAATACTAATAATATCTATTATATTAGTATAACTATGTTTTTGTTTTTATAGTTTAGTTAATTTTATTTCGAATTCATTTCGAATTTCCAATTGAATTTATCTATATTATATATTTATATTATATATTTATTTATATTCGAATATTCGAATTTGATTTCCCTTGGGGTAAAATGACTAGGGATTTCTAGCATATTCTACTTGAAGTATTCTTTTCATTAAAATCCAGGTAGAAAATCGTTGCTTCTATTGATTCGATAGGAATACATAAACATAATCTAATACATCGAACGATTATATTCTATTTTATCTCCCTTCCTTGATCCTAGATTTCATCTCTATTTTCCTTACTTTATTGATTTGATTCAATCCGTTGAGTTGCGAGGAACCTTTACATATAACAACTCATATCTTTCTATACCAAAAAAATTCGAAACTTGGAATCTGTACTATACTCGCGGATCCTCTCAGAAATAAAAAGAATCGAGTACTAAAGAAAGACCGCGATTTGGGAAGAACAAAAATACTTGTTACGGCAATAACACTTAGTAAGACCAACCGATGGGTTGGGTTTCGCTACAAAAGGGGTTTGTTTTGGAGCAAACTTACACTACACAATGAAAGATAGTACAGAGTGATAGAATCTGTCATCAGTGGAATCATAAATGATCTACATAAGATACTTCTAATAGAAAAGAAAGAATCACACATTGTTGAACAATTCGATAGACCAAATCCCCAAACCGACCCAACTCATAGAATACAGAAGAAGGAACATTGATACATTAGGGACCCATTTGATTATTGTTCGGCCAAAAACTCATTAGTCGGAGTCGAGGACTTCTACAAATACAAGACCAACAAAAGAATAGGTACTAGATCCGTGTAACTTAAGTATTGTATTCGACTTGATTGGGTCAGAATGAAGTTTTTAGACAGGATCATGTCATGATTTTCACTTCATAAATTGACTGGGATTGGGTATACCAAAACAAAAATATATCAGTAACTTTTTGATCATGGACAGGAAAAAAGTCATATGTAATTCATCCATGAAGATTAATGAAAAAGGATAGGTATTTTATCCGAGATTTTGCAAATAGCAATTGGATCTGTTGGAATGAATTATTGTTTTTATTTTCCTGTCCTTATGTATTGACATGGGCATGTGGTAATGCTTTCATTTCTATGGACAAAGGAACCTGTCAGTCCATAAACAAGTACTAATGAGGAAATGAAAACTATACTAAACTAAAATAGAATGTCTATACAAAAAAAAATGAAATGTGTTAGGGCTATACGGACTCGAACCGTAGACCTTCTCGGTAAAACAGATCAAACTGATTATTATCAAAATGATTCGAACTGTTTCAAAGACCCAACATG